GGTATATATTTATGTTCCGGGGTTTACATATACACATCATTGTTGTTATACTTGAAATTGAAAAGGATTGATTCAAGAAAATTCTTGATACTTATTAGTTGTGTATCAATTGAATTTTCTTGCGCGATTAAGGAAACACAATTGGAGATCGAAGAACTTTTCATGAATTAACAGTCAATAGTTAATGGGTCCAATTTGCACTAAATTTTTGACTATGTGACTCAAAAAAATTTTCCATCTATTTTCTTGTTTTGGCGACATGGCCGAGTGGTAAGGCGGGGGACTGCAAATCCTTTTTCCCCAGTTCAAATCCGGGTGTCGCCTCATCAAAAAAACCAGAAATATCTTTGCTTGCTGATATAATCTAAACCGCCGAATCCTCGCCTAGTATAAGCAGAGGAAAAGGACTCGAACTTTCGATACTTGCTTGATTTTAAGAAGCTTGAGATTCAAAGACTATCAATCCTTGCACCTGAAATTCCGGCGAAGATTTTCGTAAAGGAAGGGCTAGGCTATCAAAACTTCCAATACTAATCGAATGTACTGTCTAATTACTTTTTTTGAATCATATATAGTTGGCTTGGGAATTGGTAGTTGTTGAAAGGGTAAAAGATACTTGATATAAAAACTCGTAAGAATTTATGAGTGCTCAGATATTCAATCAATATTGGGTGCTGGTTTCTATTTTATAGAATTAAATAAAAAAACCGAAAGGAAAGGTTGAAAAATTTCGTTATTTTTGATAACGCCCAAACAAAAGTGTAATAGAATAGAGGATTTTCCGAGTGTCTTTGTGAAATACTGGGTAGGCCGTAAAGATTAGACCAAATGGTAGATAGAGATGTATTATGAATAGTGTAGATAATGATCTATCTTGATTGTATATTGTTATACTTTTTTTATTCTATTCGTTTGATTCTAATTCTATTAGAAGGGGTAAGAAAAGAAACAACGGGTATTACTACATGTATAATTAATAGCATTCCCTTGCTAATTAGCATACAAAAAAAGAATTGCGTGTCTTGCTTGTACTTAATGCTTCCAAATTCTACTAGAAATCATATATGAGCTTGTTATGCGTGGAGTTATTGGGTCGGTTCATCAATAGTCTTCGTTCAGAATCCCTTTTTGACTCTGCGCCATTGATTACATTATTATTAGTGATCAATAATGAAAGAGTTTCTTTATATTCATAGAGATAGGGGACATAATTCACATGGATATAGTAAGTCTTGCTTGGGCTGCTTTAATGGTAGTCTTTACATTTTCCCTTTCACTTGTAGTATGGGGAAGAAGTGGACTATAGGGTCATTACTAATTTAATTGATGAGTAATCAAACTGTATTACATTACTAGTTTTATAATTGTTCTGCAAAGCGTTTTTAAAGAAAGATCTCTCCATTTCAAAATCCAAAAAATTTTTGGAATCCAGTCCAGTTAAAGTTAAAGTATTAAAGTAATAGATGAAGAATAACTTTTCAATCAAACAAAAATTGAATCCCACGCTCCTATTTTAAAAGTAATAAGGAATACGCATCATATGCCGTTTTTCCACGGGAATTCGCCCTAAAAATGGTTAGAGTTTGACGAACAAGCTCTTAACAGAATTCTACAGGGATATTACAATGAGGAGCAAAACACTCCCTTTTCTCGATTTACAGTCTTTTTAAAAAGGAAGTCTATCTGTTATTATGTGGATACGTAGTTTATACCGAGGGAACCTTTGATATTGTGTCTGTCCAACGAAGTACTGCGCCTACTACGATCTTGCGATGGGCGGTTCATATATTGCTTGCGCATTTACCCTTGTTTTAGTTTAGACTTTTAGAAAATTTGTTTATGTTTTGTTGTATCAACACACTTAATATGACAGTTCACGCGTTAGGAATAGGCGGCATCTAAAACACTTTTAAAATGAAAAATAGGAAGAATTTCCATAGCATAGAATTCCTTAAATCCCCTGTTAACAACGAAATGAATTACTTTTTTTTTTCGGAATGCTAAAAAAAAAGGGGATGACCGGGTTTCTTTTATATAATCCATTCTACGCCCATACCATATCTTCTTCCAGTGACTTAATTTTTTCGGTGGATTCTTGGATCTATATCAGAAATCAAATAAGAAAACAAGTCAAGTTATTAAAATAAAAACTGTAAGACATAAGAGTGAAGGTGGGAATTCAACTCTATCTTATTCTATTAATCGAAATTGGTACAATACAAATCCAATGGGTGTAGCAAATCAAGGAACTCGAATTAGAGTTTAATATATATTACACATATGTATATATGTACATATAGACACATATTGCGGAGTTATCCATACCAAGCCTCTATATTTTTCTTTATACAACCCAACTTTCTAACTAATTTTAGCGAAAAATTTGTAGTATGGTAGAAAGGTTACTATATTTCTTTCTACCATACTATATAAATCTAAATCTTATATATTGTTGCTTTTAATCCACCCATTTTATTTTAGACGTAGGATTTGAATCCCTTTTATTTCTTCACATGATTCATAAGAATTAAGAAGTCAAGCTTGATTCAAATTAATCATTTTGACTGACCGTTTTTACGTAAATGATAAGTAAAAAAGCAGTAGGAACTAGAATGAACAGTGCAGTAGCAATGAATGCGAGAATATTTACTTCCATAATTTCGTCGTTTTTTTACTTGATAATAACTCGGGATCTAATCCCATAGAGATTCTAAAATTTTCTCCTGTAAATTCAATGGGAGGAATACATCCCAATGATATTGAATCGAATCAATATCATGAATAACAATATCTAAACTATCAAACCCATTCATCATAGAGAATGGAATAGTATAACATAGAAAGATCTTTTATCCATACGTAAAAAACAGAATAAAAATAGAATTCCTAATCCAATCAAGAATCCCATTGAATTTTTCATTCTTTATCCGTTCGTTATTGTCTAGAACTTATCGTCTTCTTTAATTTTATAGAATTTTAAATAGATGATAAGGTATCATCTGACCCATCTTCCATTTCCATCGGCCACAAGTACAACCCAAATAGTATAAGTAAAATGGAAAAAAAAAAGATTAAGGACCCCTCTGGGAATTAGATCCCACTCCAGAACTCTTGACAGAGAAAAAAGATGAATTGGTAGAATAATCAGATATTTGTATTAGGTCGGGACTGACGGGGCTCGAACCCGCAGCTTCCGCCTTGACAGGGCGGTGCTCTGACCAATTGAACTACAATCCCAGATAAATTAGGTATACAGCATATATATTCGCAATGATTTGATTAAAAACAGCTCCATTTAGATTTAGAATCGTCGTATTGGAGAAAAGTATTCTTTTTTATATATTAATACTTTTTTGAGAACGATATGGATTCCCAGTAATCCTCCTGTAAAATGTAAAGTCGTGTTAAATTCATATGAGATTTTTTTATTTCTTAATAAATCATTCAATGACTTTTCTTCTGTAATTCTTTCCCTATCTTTTCTTTGCAGCTTTAGATATGATGAATCTAGATCATTAAAAAATGAAGAAGATATAGAAAAAATAGGATATAAAATAGATATTTATTCACCTGGCGTCGTTTCCGCAGGACAAATTTCTTATATAATTAGAATTGAATCTCATGATGGATCGGAGAATTCTTGGGCCGAGCTGGATTTGAACCAGCGTAGACATATTGCCAACGAATTTACAGTCCGTCCCCATTAACCACTCGGGCATCGACCCAGGAAGAATCAACTCGAGACTTATTGATAATACATGATTAACCTCCTTTCGTAGTACCCTACCCCCAGGGGAAGTCGAATCCCCGCTGCCTCCTTGAAAGAGAGATGTCCTGAACCACTAGACGATGGGGGCATATCTGCCCGATCGACATCATATTATACTATATATATTAGTATGAATAGTTTTTTGTAATTGTCAATATAATAGAATAGTGTGACTAAATCCAAAAAAGTTTTCTATCTTTCATGATTCCGATAGAATTTTTTTCTTTTTCATTCATGGTTCATGAACCATTCAAAACTTATCGTTTTCTCTATCTATATAGATAGAGAATGTTTCTATCTATATATTATTTATCCCTTCTAATGATATAGAAATAGAAAAGGATAAATACTTCATTTTATGAAGGAATATTAGAAATGAGTTATGTTATATAATTATTAATATTATAATATTAATTGAATGGGTTAGAATTAATGAAGTTGAAATATAGGATCCCCGCCCAAGGATTTGTCCAACAGAAAAAGACTCTATTCTTCCACTTTTATCCTAGCTCACAGCTAGGAAATGAAATTAAGAAACAATATTTTTTTTAGGAGCTTGATTCCAAGTACGAGTTGAATCTTTTCATTACATGATTTGATCGCATATCAAAATATCTTTGATCTACGTCAAATTGTGTATCAATTACTCCAATCTCGTTGTGATAGGGGTTAATATCAATATAAAGTAAATGAAAAAAAAATTCGTTGGCTGACCTCTCAAATGCGACACTATGAGCCTACTGGATGCACCTATGTATATAATATATGTAGATATAGATGTAGATATAGATGTATACATAGGTGCATCCAGTAGGCTCATTCAGGAATGGAATAAAATAGGCCCTTTTAACTCAGCGGTAGAGTAACGCCATGGTAAGGCGTAAGTCATCGGTTCAAATCCGATAAGGGGCTTTTTTCCAAAAACTCTAGTTTGAGTCTTCATTTTTTAATGGATAATAGAGATATTATTGATATTTGTAATAAAAAAAGTAACCATGTACATATATAATATATATATATAAAATATATAGAATATATTCTTTTTGATTCTAATGAGTTAATGAATTTTTTTATAATATAATGAAATGAGTTAGCTATAGTATAGTCAAAAGTTAAACGGTTTTTTATTATAATGATAAGTCACCCCGCCAATTGTTATTGGTAGGACGACTATGTCACTACAGGCTATATCCCTACTTCAGGTTTCATTATTCCATTTTTTTGTTCTAAA